TATTTATTACCTGTGTTTACTATTTAGGCAGAATACCGTCACCCATTGTTACTAAAAAATTCAAAGAAACCTCAGAAACGGAAGAAAGGGGGGAAGGCGAGGAAGAAACAGATGTAGAAATAGAAACAACTTTCGAAACGAAGGGGACTAAACAGGAACAAGAGGGATCCACCGAAGAAGATCCTTCTCTTTTTTCGGAAGAAAAGGAGGATCCGGACAAAATCGATGAAAGGGAAGAGATCCGAGTGAATGAAAAGGAAAAAACAAGGGATGAATTCAACTTTCAAGAGACATTCTATAAAGATAGCCAAGTTTATAAAACTTCTTATATGGATAGGAATAAAAATAAAGAGAATTCGAAGTTAGAAATATTTAAATTGAAAAAAGATCCATTTTTTTTATGGTTTGAAAAAGAAAAAAAAAAAAGAAATTAAATAATAAAATAAGAAATTAAACAGAAAATAAGAAATTAAACGAAATTCATTCTTAAATTAAAAGAAATTCATTATTAAATAATAAATTAATTATTCCAACTATTAAATAGAATAAGACTATTAAATAGAATTAAGAATTTCATTTTTTTTTTTGTTGAAAAAAAAAAATAGAACTTATAAAAAATTCAAATTAAAAAAAAAACAAAAAGGAATAAATTAATAAAAAAATTAATACAAACAATAAATACAATAAGAGATAAGAAGAGATGCGACCGCCCCCTACATATTTGATACCTTCTCCGAAAAAGAAACTTGTAAGACCGAAACCATTCGTAATTCCATCAATTACTCGTCTATCCAAAAAATGAATTAGTTCAGCTAGTCCTCTTATACCCTGAGTTAAGGATATTGTATAAAAAGCATCTATGTAACCACGATTATATGACCAATCATATATCCTATTTCTTATTCTGTCCCCTAAAATTCTATTAGGACCTCTTTTAGAAAACGAATTTAGTAAGTTCAAATTTTGTAAAGATGAATAAATAGGCTTATATAAAAAAGACGCTATAAATATTCCGAAAAAAGCTATACTGACAGAAAAACTTGCATTTGTCACAAATTCATACCAATCCACCGAATTATTTGAATTCGGATGTAAAAGGTTTATAGACGGATTTAACAATTTAGATAATATATCCAAATGAATTTCTTCTTGATTAAAAGCAAAGGGAATTCCTACGACCCCAACAAACAAAGTAAATATCACTAATATAACCATAGAAAATAACATGGTATTGTCCGATTCATGAGGATAAGAGAAAGTATTTTTAGTGACAAAATTAGTAATAGTAATAAAAGGGTGTATCCTGTTTTTTCCATTACCATCAATTTGATATGTCTTATTCGAAAAAAAAGAAGCCCTTTCATTATTATTCATTGTTAATAAACTTAATAAACAAAAATGATTTTTAATCGTTTTTGGCACTTCTTTTCCCCATAGAGATATTGAATAGCAGGAACTACTTTTTTGACCATTGTAATTTTGAAAATGAACATTGAAATGTCCCTCAAAAGTAAGTAAATAGATTCGAAACATATAAAATGCGGTTAATCCTGCTGTGGAACAAGCTATTATTGCGAAAATAGGTGAATACAACCAACTATCATTAAGAATTTCATCTTTGGACCAAAAACAAGCAAGGGGGGGAATACCACAAAGAGAAAGTGTACCTACTAAAAAAGCAGTTTTTGTAATTGGTACATGCTTTTTTAAACCTCCCATAAGAACCATATTCTGACTTTTATCTGGAGAATATCCAACAATAGCTTCCATTGAATGAATAATTGATCCGGATCCTAAAAACAACAATGCTTTTGAATAAGCATGAGTAATCAAATGAAATAAAGCGGCTCGATAAGACCCCATACCTAGAGCCAACATCATATAACCCAATTGAGACATTGTAGAATAAGCTAAACCTCTTTTAATATCTTTTTGAGCAAGAGCTAAAGTAGCTCCTAATAATACTGTTATTATACCTATTAAAGATATTAAATTCATTATGTAAGGTATGATTATAAAAAGAGGAAGAAGTCGAGCTACAAGAAAAATGCCCGCTGCTACCATAGTAGCGGCATGTATAAGAGCCGAAATGGGAGTAGGGCCTTCCATGGCATCAGGTAACCATACATGAAGGGGAAATTGTGCCGATTTCGCAACTGCACCTGCAAATAAAAGAAAGGCACACAAAGTAAGAAATAAAAAAGGAACCTCATTATTATAAATCAAGTTATTCAATATTTGGAACAAATCCCGAAATTCAAAACTACCGGTTATCCAATAAAGACCTAAAATTCCTAATAATAAACCAAAATCGCCTACACGATTCGTTACAAACGCTTTTTGACAAGCAGTCGCCGCACTAGGTCGTGTGAACCAAAAACCTATTAATAGGTAAGAACACATTCCAACTAATTCCCAAAAAATATAAATTTGTATCAAATTCGAACTAGTAACTAATCCCAACATGGAAGTATTGAAAAAACTCATATAAGCAAAAAATCTCAAATATCCTTGATCATGAGACATATAATTGTCACTATAAAAAAGAACCAAAATTCCAACAGTAGTAATTAATATTAACATAATAGAAGTAAGTGGATCTATTAAGTGACCGAACTCTAAAGAAAAATCATTATTAATGGTCCAAGACCATACATATTGATAGATAAAACTTCTATTTATTTGCTGAATAGATAGATAGACCGAAAGTATCATAACTATACTTAACAAGAAAATACTAGGAAAAGCCCACATACGGCGAAGATTTTTTGTTGCCGTTGGAAAAAGTAGAAGTCCCACTCCTATTAACATAGGAACTGGAAGTGGAATGAAGGGGATAATCCATGAATATTGATATGTATATTCCATAAAAAAACCTTTTTATTTTTAATTAATTCTTTATAATTCACCGGCTCTTATATCTTTTTATAGGTTCAATAAAAAATCAAGATATGGAATACTTAAATAGAATTTTCTATTCCTAATTATTCTGAATCTTTCTTCTTTAACCAATATTTCAAATATTCAAATCAAGAAGTTAGAATTGGTCAAATGATATGAATATGATCAAGTTACTATTTATATTTAAAATGAAATAAGACAATAATTCATTTTATTAATATTGAATATTAAGTAAAATTTTTATGAAAATGAAGAAAAAAATTCAATTATTATTACGTATTACGTATTAGGATAATTTATATGCATAGAGCAAATAATTACACCAAAATCGAGTAGTTAATACATTACTTTATTTTGATAGAAATAATAGGATGGTCCATACCAAAACGGGCGCAATAAAAAAAAGAACTCGTTTTTTTTATTAGTTCGTTTATTCATAATCATTAACTAATTCATGATAGAACTGATTATACTCCATTCGAATAAAAGATATTTTTTTTCTTTGTAGAAAACGCTAGAATATCCCACACTTTTCTTTCAATACCAGGGAGAAGAAATAGAATTAAAAGAAAAGACGAAATTACTAAGACAACTTTTAGAAAATCATGTATTCTTTGATTAACTACTAGTTTAATTCAAATTTTTAAATCCAAAAAATGTGTACTCGTTCTTTTCTTTTGAGTTTGACCAACTAATAAAAAACTAAAGTAATTTCAGTAATTTGGAATTTGTTAGGTAAGGATTGGTTTTTTTTGAACTTTTCGGTGTATTTTGTTACATGTATAAATATAGCACGACGAAAATAGACAGAGATATAAAAAAAAGAAAAAATGGAATTGTTTGACCAATAGATGTCTTTCACATTCAACTAGAGAAATGAATAACTTTTTTTCAAATTTTTAATGGCAGTTCCAAAAAAAAGTACTTCTATATCAAAAAAACGTATTCGTAAAAACATTTGGAAAAAGAAGGTATATCGGGCAGCGTTGAAAGCTTTTTCCTTAGCGAAGTCTCTTTCTACCGGGAATTCTAAAAGTTTTTTTGTACGACAATTAAATAGTCAAACACTAGATTAACTAATCTTAATCTGAAAATGGCACTTTTTTTTTTTTTTTTTTTAAAAAAAAAAAAGATACAAGGTTTCACTTTTTTTTGAATATGTTTTATCCGGTGGGGATTCTTATTTTCCTCATCGGTACAATTATCTGTCATATCATCATAATAAATAATAAAATTACAAAAAAAGTTTTTTCTTAGACAAAATGTTCAGTTCAGTCCAATATCGAATTAGTTTTCGAAATCCTAAATAAAATTCTTTACATGACGAAAAACCAACCTAAGGCCTAAGGGTTAATATAAAGCTCTACAAATAGTTAAATAAAAAAATTTTGAATGTCACACTGTACTGTGATCCATAAAAAGACTTTTTTTGTTCATTGATAAAAAAAGTGCATCTTCGATTTATAAAATCAGATAAATGAGAAATGAATTTTAAAATTAAAAAATGAAATGATAATAAAGATTTTTATGGGGAACGCTTCAATCCATATTGAAACGAAACGAGTTTTTTCTCATCACTTTGAATGAAAATGAAAAAAAAATATTGAATTGACTCCTTCAATCTCGACGATTAAATAATAATAGATTATTATTATTTCGAGTACGCCGCTATGGTGAAATCGGTAGACACGCTGCTCTTAGGAAGCAGTGCTAGAGCATCTCGGTTCGAGTCCGAGTGGCGGCATGGCATCTTCTAAAACAAATGGAATAAGTCCTATAATAAATTCAATTCCTGATTTCAATTCCGTAGAATTGGTTTACCCCACTTTTTCATTTTAATAAAAATAAATTTATGATATTTTCCACCTTAGAACATATATTAACTCATATATCCTTTTCGATCATTTCAATAGTAATTACTATTTTTTTGATAAGCTTATCGGTCGATGAAATCGTAGGACTATATGATTCGTCAGAAAAAGGCATGATAGCTACTTTTTTATGTATAACAGGCTTATTAGTCACTCGTTGGATTTATTCGGGACATTTCCCGTTAAGTGATTTATATGAATCATTAATTTTTCTTTCATGGAGTTTCT